TTCTTCGGAAATATATTCGATTGCCTTTATTAATAATAGCTAAGAATATTGCGCGTATTTTATTATTTCAAGGTCCCGAATGGTCCGAAGACTTCAAGGATTGGAATCGAGAAATGCATATTCGATGCACTTATAATGGTGTTGAATTATCCGACAAAGAATTTCCAAAAAACTGGTTAACAGACGGTATTCAGATAAAAATATTATTTCCTTTTTACCTGAAACCTTGGCACCGATCTAAGTTAAAACCCTTGAAAACACAGAAAGCGCAAAAAAATGATTTTTGTTTTTTAACAATTTTTGGACTGGAAACTGACCATCCTTTTGGTCCCCCTCGAAAACTAAAAGGGTCTTCATTTTTTGAACCTATTTTTAAAGAACTGAAAAAAAAAGTGAAAAAATTAAAAAATCAGTCTTTTATAGTTTTTAATGTTTTTAAAGAACGAGCAAAATTTCTTCGAAAGGTGTCAAAAGAAATAAAAAAATGGAGCATCAAAAACTACGAATTGGGTGAAACTAAAACCGACGATTCTATAATGAATAATCAGATGATTCGTGAATCACCTATTCAAATTCGATCTACAGAATGGACAAATTTTTCACTGACAGAAAAAAAAATGAAAGATCTGACTGAGAGAACAAGTACAATCAACAAGAAACTAGAAAGAATTCTAAATGAGAAGAAAAATGGATTTCTAACTCAAGAAAAAAAGATTCATTCTAATAAAAAAAGTTATCATAATAAAATATTAGAATCATTAAAAAAATTTTGTCAAATATTAAAAAGAAGAAATACTCGATTAATCCGTAAATTTGATAAAAAAATCAAATTTTTCATGGAAAAAATATACATAGATTTTTTTCTATGTATCATTAATATTGCAAGAACCAATGCACAACTTTTTATTGAATCAAGAAAAAAAATGATCGAGAAATCCATTTCCAATAAGAAAGAAAATGAAAAAAGAATTAAGAAAAGAAATACAAAAAAATTTCACTTTATTTTAACTAAAAAAAATTCCCTTGATAATATTCAAAATAAGAATTCAACAACTTTTTGTAACTCGTCCTCCTTCTCGCAAGCATATGTATTTTATAAAATATCGCAAACTCGAGTTATTAACTTCTATAAATTCAAGTCTATCCTTCAATATCATGGAACATCTCTTTTTCTTAAAAATGAAATAAAGGATTTTTTTCGGAAAGAGGGAATATTTCATTCTGGATTGAGACATAAAGACTTTTGGCATTCTGAAAGGAATCAATGGAAAAACTGGTTAAGGGGGCATTATCAATATGATTTCTCTCAGATTAGCTGGCTAAAATTAGTACCAGAAAAATGGCGAAATAAAGTCAATCGACACTGTATGACTCAAAAAAACGATTTTAACAAATGGGACTCATATGAAAAAGAAGGATTAATTCATGATGAAAAACAAAATGATTTCGAACCTGATTCATTACTGAATCAAGAATATAAAAAATCATCTAATTTTAAAAAACATCATAGACATGATTTTTTCTCATATAAATCTATTAATTATGAAGAGAAGAAAGACTCATATATTTATAGATCACCATTACAAATAAATAGTAAAGAAGAGATTTTTGATAATTACAAGATAGATAAACGCAAATTTTTTGATATGCCAGATGGGCTACCTATTTATAATTATCTAGGAGAAAATGATATTATGGCTGAGGAGAAATTTCCAGATAGAAAATTTTGTAGGTGGAAAATGATTGATTTTTGCCTTAGAAATAATAAGGTCGAGATTCATTACTGGGCCAATAGCGGCACCAAGAATAAGAATCAAAAAATGAAGAGGGGTCCTTTTTATTTACCAATTTCTAAAAATTCAAAAATCAACCGATTCAAAAAAAAAAGATCCTTCTTTGATTGGATGGAAATGAATGAGGAAATAGTAGGTCGTATTAGTTCGAATCCAGAACTAGAACTTTGGTTCTTCCCAGAATTTGTGCCACTATATAATGCATATAAGATTAAACCGGGGATCATACCAATAAAATTACTTCTTTTCAACTTTCATTTGAATGGAAATGAAAACATTAAGAAAAACATTACTGAAAGTAACCCTTTAATAGAATCAAATAAAAAAAAAAGAATTCTTAGATTCGAGAATGGAAATCAAGAAGAAAAAGATCCTCTAAACCAAGGGGAAGGGGCTCCTCTATCAGATGAAAATGGAGGTAGATCAGGCATAAAAAAACAACGTAGAAAAAAAAAGGCCAACATGAGCCCCGAAGCTATAGAGCTTTATTCCTTCCTAGAAAGTTTTTTGTATTTTCAATTGAGTTGGGAAAGGGTTGTAAATAAAAAAATGGTCAATAATATTAGAGCCTATTGTCTCCTGCTTAGATTGAGAAATCCAAAGGACGTTGCTATATCCTATCTTAAACGGGGAGAACTGACTGTGGATATTTGGACTCTAAAAAGGCGCACTCCTAGAGAATTAAGTACAAGCGGAGCATTGATTATCGAACCGACTTATCCTTATCCGTCTATAAAAAACGATGGACAATTGATTCTATATCAAACCATAGGTATTTTTTTGGTTCATAAGAATAAATACCTTCATAAGAATAAATACCAAAGGAATCAAAAATTTCGAGAATGGTTTGATAAGAATCAATTTGATGAATCCATTTTAAGACATCAAAAAATGACTCAAAATAGAGACAAAAATCATTATGATTTCTTTGTTCCTGAAACTCTTTTATCCCCTAAAGGCCGTAGAGAATTGCGAATTCTATATTTTTTAAACTCAAGGGATAGAAATGATATACATAGAAATCCGGTATTTTGCAATCAGGTAAAAAACTGTGGTCAAGTTTTAAATAGAGGCAAATATCTCGGTATCGATAAAAATAAACTAATTAAAATGAAGTTCTTTCTTTGGCCCAATTATCGACTAGAAGATTTAGCTTGTATGAATCGCTATTGGTTTAATACTCATAATGGCAGTCGTTTCAGTATGGTCAGGATACATATGTATCCACGGTTGAAAATTTGTTAGTTACAAGTCCATTTACATGAATTTTGCCATATATACATATATTATTAGGTAATAGAATATGTCGGCTATATGAAAACAAATAGATAGACGCGAGGATTGTCTTACATTCCATCCTGAAAGAGGATACTAATTTAATGACATACATATTATCAATTAGATCTATAAATAAATGAACAAAATCTTCTTTTTTTTATTTGTATAGGAATACAAAAAAAGATAAGAAGATTTTGTTCATTTATTTTTTTTATAAAAAAAGTAGGAAGTTTATAATGAACTTAAGGTCATTCTGTATATCAAAATGACTAATATTATTATTACTGATTAATCAAATTCACATCAAAAAATTATAAATTATAAAAGGGGATAAGATTTTGTTTTATGGTAAAAAATTCATTCATCTCAGTTATTTTTCAAGAAAAAAAAGAAGAAAAGCGGGGGTCTGTTGACTTTCAAATAGTAAGTTTCACCAATAAGATACGAAGACTTACTTCCCATTTGGAATTGCACAGAAAAGACTATTCATCTCAGAGAGGTCTACGAAAAATTCTGGGAAAACGTCAACGGCTGCTGTCTTACTTATCAAAGAAAAATCGAGTACGCTATAAAGAATTAATTAGTGAGTTGGATATTCGGGAGTTAAAAAATCGTTAATTTTTAAATTTTGACTTAGTTTTTTCATTTATTGGATCTTGAGAATTTTGATAAACTTCTTTTCGTTTTCAGCAATTCATGTAAGAATGAATCGAGGAAAAACTTATGAATAGACCAGCTACAGAAAGAGACCTTATGATAGTCAATATGGGACCTCACCACCCATCAATGCACGGTGTTCTTCGTCTCATCGTTACCCTAGACGGTGAAAATGTTGTTGACTGCGAACCAATATTAGGTTATTTACACAGAGGAATGGAAAAAATTGCGGAAAACCGAACAATTATACAATTTTTACCTTATGTAACACGTTGGGATTATTTAGCTACTATGTTCACAGAAGCAATAACCGTAAATGGACCAGAACAATTGGGAAATATTCAAGTGCCTAAAAGAGCGAGCTATATCAGAGTCATTATGTTGGAGTTAAGTCGTCTAGCTTCTCATCTCTTATGGCTTGGACCTTTTATGGCGGATATTGGCGCACAGACCCCTTTTTTCTATATTTTCAGAGAAAGAGAATTAGTATATGATCTATTCGAAGCTGCGACTGGGATGAGAATGATGCATAATTATTTTCGTATCGGAGGAGTAGCAGCCGACCTGCCTTATGGCTGGATAGATAAATGTTTGGATTTCTGCGATTCTTTTTTAACAGGAGTTGTTGAATATCAAAAACTTATTACGCGAAATCCCATTTTTTTAGAACGAGTTGAAGGAGTAGGCATTATTAGTGGAGAAGAAGCAATAAATTGGGGTTTATCCGGACCGATGCTACGAGCATCTGGAATACAATGGGATCTTCGTAAAGTTGATCATTATGAGTGTTACGACGAATTTCATTGGGAAATCCAGTGGCAAAAAGAAGGAGACTCATTAGCTCGTTATTTAGTCCGAATCAGTGAAATGACGGAATCCATAAAAATAATTCAACAGGCCCTGGAATTCCTTCCAGGAGGTCCCTATGAGAATTTAGAAATCCGATGCTTTGATAGAGAAAGGGATCCAGAATGGAATGATTTTGAATATCGATTCATTAGTAAAAAACCTTCTCCCACATTTGAATTGCCGAAGCAAGAACTTTATGCGAGAGTTGAAGCCCCAAAGGGAGAATTGGGAATTTTTCTAATAGGGGACAAAAGTTGTTTTCCTTGGAGATGGAAAATTCGCCCGCCGGGTTTTATCAATTTGCAAATTCTTCCTCAGTTAGTTAAAGGAATGAAATTGGCTGATATTATGACGATACTAGGTAGCATAGATATCATTATGGGAGAAGTTGATCGTTGAAATGATAGTTTATACAACAGAAATAGAAGTACAAGATATTAATTCTTTTTCCAGATTGGAATTTTTCAAAGAGGTCTATGGAATCGTATGGATCTTTGTCCCTATTTTGACTCTTGTATTGGGGATCACAGTAGGCGTACTGGTAATTGTATGGTTAGAAAGAGAGATATCCGCAGGAATACAACAACGTATTGGGCCTGAATACGCCGGTCCTTTGGGAATTCTTCAAGCTCTAGCAGATGGGACAAAACTGCTTTTCAAAGAGAATCTTTTTCCAGCTAGAGGAAATACCCGTTTATTCAGTATTGGACCATCTATAGCAGTTATATCAATTTTACTAAGTTTTTTAGTAATTCCTTTTAGCTATCATCTTGTTTTAGCTGATCTCAATATCGGTATTTTTTTATGGATTGCCATTTCAAGTATTGCCCCTGTTGGCCTTCTTATGTCAGGATACGGATCGAATAATAAATATTCCTTTTTAGGTGGTTTACGAGCTGCTGCTCAATCGATTAGTTATGAAATACCATTAACTTTATGTGTTTTATCAATATCTCTACGTGCGATTCGTTGAAATACAAACTTTTCTTTCTTTTCCCTATTCATTCTTTTCTTTCGCTTTAGAAAACAAAACAAGTTGAACGAATTGAATAGATATTCTTTATTATCCTTTTGGTTGATAAAGTCAATTAGATAGTTTTATATGAGTGAAAGAAAGCAGCTTATAAATTTGCAGTAAAAAAAATGGAGTCTCATTTCCTATGTACAAGACAAGAGTTAAGTGGAAATAAACATAAGCGGAAGAGGTCCTTTACCCCAAGACTGGTTGATTAGACAACCCAGCTTGAAGCGGGCTCAAAAGATCAACCGTATGGCCTTTTCACTATCCTTTGTATGAATTACCTACCATACATGTATTATCAAACGAAACGGGCGATTGAACAAAAAATGAGTGGATGATTAGGAACACAAAAATGCACAAAGGATTAGTAATGGAGATTATGGAAATTCTCTAAAAAGAGATTTCTGCATAACATAAAAAGAATACTAATTGGGGCTTTAAATTGGTAGAAATGATAAGGCAGTACTTCCCGCGATTCCGATCCAGAGTATGCTCCTATCCACCCATTAAAGCAATGACTATCAGGAACGAAATAATCCTTTATTTTTGATTTTAGTTTTAGCCCCTTCTCTTATATTGGTTTTATAAGAAAGAAGAATAGGAACGAAAAACAAACAAGAGAAAAAAAAAGAAATCTTTTTTATTCCGTCTTTTTCATATATTTAGCATAGATTTAGAGAGATATAATTTGTCTCATGATTCATTAGCTAATGTAACGTCTAATTCCTTTTCGTAATCGAAAATGATGGGTTGAAATAAACTATTTATTGATATTTCTGAAAGGAGTTTTTTATTTAAGGATTAAGTTATTACTCAACAAAGTCAAATTATTAACGGGTGAGATCAATTCGGAAGCGCCTTTATTTATTATTATTTTAGAGTATAGCAGACGGAATTCCATTGGTATAATTTTGGACCCTCAAATAGATTTTGACTCTTTCTATTCTACAACCATAGCTAGCTAAATAGTAAATAATACTGATCTGGTCCTTAGATTTTTTTGACCCACGAGGAGCCGTATGAGGCGAAAACCTCATGTACGGTTCTGGAATAGCGGTGGGAACAGTGATGTTATCACCGACTATGATTATCTAACAGTTCAAGTACAGTTGATATAGTTGAGGCGCAGTCAAAATATGGTTTTTGGGGATGGAATTTGTGGCGTCAGCCTATAGGATTTATCGTTTTTCTAATTTCTGCCCTAGCCGAATGCGAGAGATTACCCTTTGATTTACCAGAAGCGGAGGAAGAATTAGTAGCAGGTTATCAAACCGAATATTCGGGTATCAAATTTGGTTTATTTTATGTTGCTTCCTATCTAAATCTATTACTTTCTTCGTTATTTGTAACGGTTCTTTACTTGGGTGGTTGGAATATTTCCATTCCATACATATTTGTTCCTGAGCTATTTGAAATAAATAAAGTGGATGGAATCTTTGGAACTACAATTGGTATCTTTATTACATTATCTAAAACTTATTTGTTCTTGTTTATTTCTATCACAACAAGATGGACTTTACCTAGGTTAAGAATGGACCAACTTTTAAATCTTGGATGGAAATTTCTTTTACCAATCTCTCTCGGTAATCTATTATTAACAACCTCTTTTCAACTTTTTTCACTGTAAATAGCAAACAATAGACTTGGTTCAAGTTCAAACAAGAGAAAGAAACGAAGATAAAACTATTCATATAGATTCCTGAGATGTTCCCTATGGTAACTGGGTTCATGAATTATGGTCAACAAACAGTACGAGCAGCAAGGTACATTGGTCAAAGTTTCATGATTACCTTATCCCACGCAAATCGTTTGCCTGTAACTATTCAATATCCTTATGAAAAATTAATCACATCGGAGCGTTTCCGTGGCCGAATCCATTTCGAATTTGATAAATGTATTGCTTGTGAAGTATGTGTTCGTGTATGTCCTATAGATCTGCCTGTTGTTGATTGGAAATTTGAAACTGATATTCGAAAAAAACGATTACTTAATTACAGTATTGATTTCGGAATTTGTATATTTTGTGGTAACTGTGTTGAGTATTGTCCAACAAATTGTTTATCGATGACTGAAGAATATGAACTTTCTACTTACGACCGTCACGAGTTGAATTATAATCAAATTGCTTTGGGCCGTTTACCAATGTCAGTAATTGATGATTATACAATTCGAACAATTTTGAATTCGCCTCAAAGAAAAACTGAGTAGGTAACCGCCCTATTCTATTAAATAAAGAGAAATTACCAATTCTTAAGGTTCCGTTTTTTTGGTTTAAATTAAAAGAATGAGATAAGGTCTTTCTCTTTGTTTGGCCAATAATGAAAAATTCAACTAGAAATTCATTGGTTGATGAGAATTTCGACTTTTTTATTAAAAATCTATCAATAGAGTCGTAATTTTTTCGAAAAATAGACTTTCAAAAAATATCCTTATTCTTTCTTAATTTAATTTCTTAATTTAAGAAAATAAAAGAATCAAAAAAGAAACTGTCCAACAATTGTACCCATATCATACCTAATAGATTAGAATTGAATTCAATTAGGAACCTATCATAAAATGAAAATCAAAAAACCTTTAGTTTTTTCCCGGTCGGGTCAATACGATCATGAAAAGCATTTCAATTTATCTCCTATTTTACATATAATGGATTTGCCTGGACCAATACACGATTTTCTTATAGTTTTACTGGGATCGGGTCTTATATTAGGGGGACTGGGAGTAGTATTACTTACCAATCCAATTTATTCTGCCTTTTCGTTGGGATTGGTTCTTGTTTGTATATCCTTATTCTATATTCTTTCAAATTCTCATTTTGTAGCCGCTGCCCAGCTCCTTATTTATGTAGGAGCCATAAATGTTTTAATCATATTTGCTGTCATGTTCATGAATGGTTCAGAATATTACAAGGATTTGAATCTGTCGATCGTTGGGGATGGGGTTACTTCACTGGTTTGTACAAGTATTCTTCTTTCGCTAATTACTACTATTTTCGATACGTCATGGTACGGGATTATTTGGACTACAAGATCAAACCAACTTATAGAACAAGATTTGATAAGTAATAGTCAACAAATTGGAATTCATTTATCAACAGATTTTTTTCTTCCGTTTGAACTGATTTCAATAATTCTTTTAGTTGGTTTGATAGGCGCAATTGCTGTGGCTCGTCAGTAATAAATCGTTATAACTAGCAACAGCAAACAATCCAAATTTCACTTTCTTCTATGTTATCCCACCTATTTCACAAAAATTCTATTTGAATACTGTTCATGTCTAAAAGGGAGATTCTTTTATTTGATCTATTTTCAATACATTCTTTTGTTCCGTACTTGTTTTGTTCTATTCTAGTCAATCTCGAATCTGTTGAATTTTTGTTCATATTGAAATGAACCAACATTGATAAGGAGTTGGTCAATGATGCTCGAACATGTACTTGTTTTGAGTGCCTATTTATTTTCTATCGGTATTTATGGATTAATCACGAGTCGAAACATGGTTAGGGCTCTTATGTGTCTTGAACTTATATTGAATGCAGTTAATATCAATTTTGTAACATTTTCTTATTTTTTTGATAGTCGCCAGTTAAAGGGAGATATTTTCTCAATTTTTGTTATAGCTATTGCAGCCGCTGAAGCAGCTATTGGGTTGGCTATTGTTTCGTCAATTTATCGTAACAGAAAATCAACGCGTATCAATCAATCAACTTTATTGAATAAGTAGGAATAATAATCAAAATGAGAATATCCACCAATTTGAATTAGCATGTAGAATATGTTAGAATCTAGATTCTATTTACGAAAACGTAATAAATCAAAGTATCTTAGCCACTTCTCATGAGCTGATCCAGAAGTCCATTGATTAGAAAATTTCTGGTAAATCGTTGATTCATCTGGCGTTTAAATATATGATTCATTTACAAGTTTACTAGATCGAAATTTGATAACGTTCAAAAATTCATAGATCCCATGTCACATTCAGTAAAAATTTATGATACATGCATAGGGTGTACCCAATGTGTCCGAGCGTGCCCCACCGATGTGTTAGAAATGATACCTTGGGATGGATGCAAAGCTAAACAAATTGCTTCCGCCCCAAGAACAGAAGACTGTGTTGGTTGTAAGAGATGTGAATCTGCCTGTCCAACGGATTTCTTGAGTGTTCGAGTTTATTTATGGCATGAAACAACTCGAAGTATGGGTCTAGCTTATTGATATGTTCCGTAAAACCCACTTGAATACATTTTGAATACATTTTCTTTTTTTACTGAAAAAACCCGTACTCAAAAAAAAAAAAAGAATAAAGATTCTATTTTCGAGCGCGGGTTTTTCTGGTCCAAGTGTATCTTGTCTTTACCACGAATTATTTTCCTTGGTTAACAATAATTGTAGTTTTGCCAATATCTGCGGGCTCTTTAATTTTCTTTCTTCCTCATAGAGGAAATAAGCTAATTAGGTGGTATACCATTTCTATATCCACCTTAGAACTACTTCTAATGACCTATGTATTTTGTTATCATTTCCAATTGGACGATCCATTAATCCAGCTGGCGGAAGATTATAAATGGATCAATTTTTTTGATTTTTACTGGAGATTGGGAATAGATGGACTTTCTATAGGACCTATTTTACTGACAGGATTTATCACAACTTTAGCTACTTTAGCGGCTTGGCCAGTTACTCGGGATTCCCGACTATTCCATTTCCTGATGTTAGCAATGTACAGTGGTCAAATAGGATCATTTTCTTCTCGAGACCTTTTGCTTTTTTTCATCATGTGGGAGTTAGAATTAATTCCTGTTTATCTACTTCTATCTATGTGGGGGGGAAAGAAACGTCTGTATTCAGCTACAAAGTTTATTTTGTACACTGCGGGAGGTTCCATTTTTCTATTAGTAGGGGTTTTGGGTATCGGTTTATATGGTTCTAATGAACCAACATTCAATTTTGAAACATTAGCTAATCAATCGTATCCTCTCGCACTGGAAATAATATTCTATATTGGATTTCTTATTGCTTTTGCTGTCAAATCACCGATTATACCCTTACATACATGGTTACCAGACACCCATGGGGAGGCACATTATAGTACTTGTATGCTTCTAGCCGGAATCTTATTAAAAATGGGAGCATATGGATTAGTTCGGATCAATATGGAATTTTTACCCCATGCTCATTCTATATTTTCTCCCTGGTTGATGATAGTAGGCACAATGCAAATAATTTATGCAGCTTCAACATCTCTTGCTCAACGTAATTTAAAAAAAAGAATAGCCTATTCCTCTGTATCTCATATGGGTTTCATAATTATAGGAATTGGCTCTATAACCGATACGGGACTCAACGGAGCCTTTTTACAAATAATATCTCATGGATTTATTGGCGCTGCACTTTTTTTCTTGGCAGGAACGAGTTATGATAGAATACGTCTTGTTTATCTCGACGAAATGGGCGGAATGGCTCTTCCAATTCCAAAAATGTTTACGATGTTCAGTATCTTATCGATGGCTTCTCTTGCATTACCGGGCATGAGTGGTTTTGTTGCAGAATTGATAGTCTTTTTTGGAATAATTAGCAGTCAAAAATATTTTTTAATGCCAAAAATATTCATTATTTTTGTAATGGCAATTGGAATGATATTAACTCCTATTTATTTATTATCTATGTTACGTCAAATATTCTACGGATACAAGCTATTTAATGCTCCAAACTCCTCTTTTTTTGATTCTGGACCAAGAGAGTTATTTGTTTCGATCTCTATCTTTCTACCCGTAATAGGTATTGGTATTTATCCGGATTTCGTTTTATCACTATCGGGTGAGAAAGTCGAAGCTATTCTAGCTAATTATTTTTATAGATAGGTTTTAGGAATAAAAAAAAGAAATCCTATTTAAAATGATTTTGAAAATGATTTGCTTTACAATTGAAAAAGGTGAAAAAAAAGGATTTTTTCTGTTCTTAGGTTTCATTTTTTTTTTTAAGTTGAGTAAAAAAGAAAGAAAAAGTCAAAATCAAATTGAATTTGAATCAGATATGTTTGGCCTTTGTGAGAACCTTTTGAATCAAGTACAAGTAGCGGAGTGATTCAAAAGGTTCTTTTCTTGGCGGCTTACATTAAGTTTTCTTATGTATATTATATGCTGTCCTATGTTTGTATTTGTTCTGCTTTTTCATTCAATTCGATGTTAATGGAAATGAACCATAGCTATGTAAACCTATTCCTAATAGATTGACTCCAAAATAGCATATCCAAATTATAAGAAAGCCCGCGGAAGCCACAATTGCAGAATTTACACCTTCCAAATTTGGATTTGTTCGGGTATGTAAATAAATCGCGAATATGGTCCAAGTAATAAATGCCCAAGTTTCCTTGGGATCCCAATTCCAATATGATCCCCATGCCTCATTAGCCCATACTGCTCCCGAAAGAATCCCTATGGTTAAAAAGAGAAACCCGAGACTAATAATACGATAACTCCAATAATCCAATTGTTGAACCAATTGATACCTGTAATAATTTCGAGAATAAATAAAATAAGTGTTTAGTAAAACATTCTTTCTCTCATCCAGGTATTTCATTTCCCCAAAGGAAAATGCCGTATTTAATAAAATATTGCTTTTGCTAAAAATCTTTATGACTTTTCGAAATGTAATGACTAGAAGGGCTACTGATAATAATGATCCACATAAAAGAGCTGCATAGCCAAATACCATCATACTTACGTGCATCATTAACCACTGGGATTGGAGAGCAGGTACTAATAGCGCGGATTGATGCATTTTGGTTAAAAGACCCGAAGTAACAAAGCCTTGGGTAAAAATAGCACTTGATGCGTTTATTGCACTTAAAGCATTTTTATGCTTTTTAAAATGAAAATAGGAAACCATATGAATAATGGAGAAACTCCATGAAAGAAAGATTAATGATTCATATAAATTACTTAATGGAAAATGCCCCGAATAAATCCAACGAGTGACTAATAATCCTGTTATACAGAAAAGGGTGGCTATCATACCCCTTTCTGATGAATCATATAGTCCTACGACTTCATCGACTAATAAAGTTAAAAAATGAATTGTAATTACAATTGAAACGATCGAAAAGGATATATGAGTTAATATATGTTCTAAAATTGAAAAAATCATAAAATAAAGATTATGAAAAAAGGAGAAGAGAAGGTTTCTCGATTATTATTATATGGAATGGAAATTCGGAATTTTTTTTATTTTATTATAGGATTTATATTATACCTTTTTTATAAGACGCTATGCCGCCACTCGGACTCGAACCGAGATGCTCTAGCACTGCTTCCTAAGAGCAGCGTGTCTACCAATTTCACCATAGCGGCTTGCTCAAAATAAGAATAACTCATGTTTTATTCATATTCAACCGTCGAGATTGAATGAAGGGGTCAATCCAATGCAATATTTATTTTGTAGGAAGCTTTAAAATTGATGAATAAAAACTGGTTTCATTTCAATAGAAGTTTGAGGGTTAAAAAAAGAATCTTTATTATCCTTTTTTTTATTTAATTAAAAATTTCTAGTTTCTAAAGTCAAGTAGCAAGAACGGAAGTTTTGTAGTTCCTGTTTTACTAAAATCGAACTTTTTCGTTCTAACTAAAAAACTAAAAAGTTGTGACTTCCATTCATGAATAGAGCTCAAAATGTTCTTTATCATTTCCGTTTGTTAATAATTCATTTTTATTTACATATAATATGATTTTTATGAATGAATCACTGAATAAAAAAGATGGTTTTGAGTATCACAATTTAAACATGGCATCTACAGATTTCAAAGGATTTAAAAAAATTTATGTAATTTGCATAGCTTTGGATTGTCGTAAACATGTCTAATGTAAAAAAGTTTAGATTCCTATCATAATTGGGCCATCCTTTAAAATAAAAAAAAAAAGGATTTCTAATTTAGAATTCGAAAAAAATGACTTGCTTCATCTTCCCATACAAACATAGGATTTTTTTATCACTTTAAATTGAGGCATTATTTGTGTATCCACTAAATAGGAAAAGGTCTCTTTCCCAATTGGGTTTATGGGAAGGATATATAATAATTCAGAGTAATACTACTTTAGATTCAGAAAGTTACAAAATGAAAACTTCATCAATTAGTTTCAAGAACCCATTGATTTTGACTAAACTAAGGATCTTATATATCTTCTGCTATAATAATAATAAATTATAGATAATAAATACGATATACAAAATAGAAATAAAACACTAACAAGTTATTATAATACACAAATAGGAATAGGCGATGGGGAAATAAGAATCCCCCACCCCGAAAAAAAAAAAGAAAAGATGAACTCAACTAATTACAAAATTTTTCAAAAATGAAACGTAAATCACTGCTAAAAAAAGAAGTAGATAAAAAAAAAATTATTCAAGTGTTTTTGAGATAGAAAAAAAATTTTTTGAATTTCCCGTAAAAAGAGATTTTGCTAATGAAAAAGCTTTCAAGGATGCCCAATACCCTTTCTTTTTCCAAATATTTTTACGAATACGCTTTTTTGATATAGAAGTACGTTTTTTTGGAACTGCCATTGGAAAAAAAAAAAAGGATTTAGTACTATAGTAGTATGTGAAAGACATTTATAAAAAAAAAAAGATGCTTTACTTCATTTTATTCCTCTCATTTTTAATTCTTCTATACTTCTAAATTTCAATATTTAGAAAATAGACTTAAAAAAAAAGAAATAATTTTATTTTTCATAAAAATTTTCCTTATATTAATAATAATATGAAAAGAACGGAAAGAAAACTATCAAATACTTTATTATATAAAATAAGCGTAAATCTCATTTATTGGGATGAACAAGACTCAAACTTTTTGTTCTAAAATCCAAAATTACTCATAGAAAGTTTACTCATAAATGAAGTAAGTATAAAAAAAAAAGAAATGAAGCATTTTTTTATCCTTTTTTAAGTTAAAAATAAGAGATAGTGAATCAGAAAGAAAATAATTAAGTATTAAGTAAGAAAAAAAAAAAACATTTTTATGGAGTATACATATCAATATTCATGGATCATACCTTTGATTCCACTTCCTATTCCTATTTTAATAGGAGTAGGACTTCTGCTTTTTCCGACATCAACAAAAAACCTTCGGCGTATGTGGTCTTTTCCCAGTATTTTATTATTAAGTATAGTCATGCTTTTTTCGCTTGATTTATCTATTCAACAAATTAATAGAAGTTCTACATATCAATATGTATGGTCTTGGGCCATCAATAATGATTTATCTTTTGAGTTCGGCTACTTTTTTGATTCACTTACTTTCATTATGTTAATATTAATAACTACTGTTGGGATTTTCGTTCTTATTTATAGTGACAATTATATGTCTCATGATCAGGGATATTTGAGATTTTTTGCTTATCTGAGTTTGTTCAATACTGCAATGTTGGGATTAGTTACTAGTTCTAATTTGATACAAATTTATATTTTTTGGGAACTGGTTGGAATGTGTTCTTATCTATTAATAGGTTTTTGGTTCACACGACCCCTTGCAGCAATTGCTTGTCAAAAAGCATTTGTAACTAATCGTATAGGCGATTTTGGATTATTATTAGGAATCTTAGGCCTTTATTGGATAATAGGCAGTTTTGAATTTCAAGATTTGTTCGAACTATTCAATAACTTTATTTTGATTTCAAATAATCAGGGTCAGTTTTTGTTTCTTACTTTCTGTGTCTTTCTTTTATTTGGTGGGGCAGTTGCTAAATCTGCACAATTTCCCCTTCATGTATGGTTGCCTGATGCTATGGAAGGACCGACTCCTATTTCGGCTCTTATCCATGCTGCAACTATGGTAGCGGCGGGGGTTTTTCTTGTAGCACGCTTTCTACCTATTTTGATATTCATACCTTCGATAATGAACCTAATATCTTTAATAGGCATAGTGACAGTACTCTTGGGGGCTACTTTAGCTGTTGCTCAAAAAGATATTAAGAGAGGCTTAGCCTATTCTACAATGTCTCAATTGGGTTATATGATGTTAGCTTTGGGCATGGGATCTTATCGAGCCGCTTTATATCATTTGATTACTCATGCTTATTCGAAAGCATTATTATTTTTAGGATCTGGATCAATTATTCATTCAATGGAAGCTGTTGTTGGATATTCCCCGTATAAAAGCCAGAGTCTTGTTTTTATGGGCGGTTTAAAAAAACATGTGCCAATTACAAAAACGGCTTTTTTAGTAGGAACTCTTTCTCTTTGTGGTATTCCGCCTCTTGCCTGTTTTTGGTCAAAAGACGAAATTCTGAATGATAGTTGGACGTATTCGTCGCTTTTTGCATTAATAGCTTGGTTCACAGCTGGATTAACGGCATTTTATATGTTTCGCATCTATTTACTTACTTTTGAGGGACATTTGAATATTCATTTTCAAAATTACAGTGGAAAAAAAAGTAGTTTATTTTATTCAATAAAATTATGGGGTAAACAAGAGGAAAAAACTATTAACAGAAATTTTCTTTTATTCGCTTTATTAACAACTAATAATAACCAACAGACTTTTTTGTTTTGGAAGAAGCCATATGAAATTCGGAGTAAAGTAAAAAGCAGGGCTCTTCTGACTATTACTCATTTTGAATCTACTAAAATTTTTTATTATCCTCATGAATCGGATAATACTATGCTATTTCCTATCCTTTTATTAGTTCTATTTACTCTCTTTATTGGAGTTATAGGAATTCCTTTCAATCAACAAGAAATTCATTTAGATATATTATCTAAATTGTTAACTCCAGCTATTGATCTTTTACATCAAAATTCAAAAGATTCGGTGGATTGGTATGAATTTTTCACAAATGGAATTTTTTCAGTCAGTATAGCTTTTTTTGGAATATTTATAGCTTCTTTTTTATATAATCCTTTTTATTCGTCTTTACAAAATTTGAACTTTTTAAATTTTTTTGTGAAAAGGGTCCCTAATAGAAAAATTTGGGACAAAATAATCAATTTTTTACATAATTGGTCATATAATCGTGCTTATTTAGATAGTTTTTATGATACGTTCTTAACAAAAACAATAAGACGATTATCCGAACTAACTCATTTTTTTGATAGGCGAACAATTGATGGAATTATAAATGGGTTAGGCATTTCCTGTTTTTTAATAGGAGAAAGTATTAAATACGTAGGGGGAAGTCACATTTCTTCTTATCTTTTTTTTTTTTTTTTTATCTACTTCTTTTTTTAGCAGTGATTTACGTTTCATTTTTGAAAAATTTTGTAATTAGTTGAGTTCATCTTTTCTTTTTTTTTTTCGGGGTGGGGGATTCTTATTTCCCCATCGCCTATTCCTATTTGTGTATTATAATAACTTGTTAGTGTTTTATTTCTATTTTGTATATCGTATTTATTATCTATAATTTATTATTATTATAGCAGAAGATATATAAGATCCTTAGTTTAGTCAAAATCAATGGGTTCTTGAAACTAATTGATGAAGTTTTCATTTTGTAACTTTCTGAATCTAAAGTAGTATTACTCTGAATTATTATATATCCTTCCCATAAACCCAATTGGGAAAGAGACCTTTTCCTATTTAGTGGATACACAAATAATGCCTCAATTTAAAGTGATAAAAAAATCCTATGTTTGTATGGGAAGATGAAGCAAGTCATTTTTTTCGAATTCTAAATTAGAAATCCTTTTTTTTTTTATTTTAAAGGATGGCCCAATTATGATAGGAATCTAAACTTTTTTACATTAGACATGTTTACGACAATCCAAAGCTATGCAAATTACATAAATTTTTTTAAATCCTTTGAAATCTGTAGATGCCATGTTTAAATTGTGATACTCAAAACCATCTTTTTTATTCAGTGATTCATTCATAAAAATCATATTATATGTAAATAAAAATGAATTATTAACAAACGGAAATGATAAAGAACATTTTGAGCTCTATTCATGAATGGAAGTCACAACTTTTTAGTTTTTTAGTTAGAACGAAAAAGTTCGATTTTAGTAAAACAGGAACTACAAAACTTCCGTTCTTGCTACTTGACTTTAGAAACTAGAAATTTTTAATTAAATAAAAAAAAGGATAATAAAGATTCTTTTTTTAACCCTCAAACTTCTATTGAAATGAAACCAGTTTTTATTCATCAATTTTAAAGCTTCCTACAAAATAAATATTGCATTGGATTGACCCCTTCATTCAATCTCGACGGTTGAATATGAATAAAACATGAGTTATTCTTATTTTGAGCAAGCCGCTATGGTGAAATTGGTAGACACGCTGCTCTTAGGAAGCAGTGCTAGAGCATCTCGGTTCGAGTCCGAGTGGCGGCATAGCGTCTTATAAAAAAGGTATAATATAAATCCTATAATAAAATAAAAAAAATTCCGAATTTCCATTCCATATAATAATAATCGAGAAACCTTCTCTTCTCCTTTTTTCATAATCTTTATTTTATGATTTTTTCAATTTTAGAACATATATTAACTCATATATCCTTTTCGATCGTTTCAATTGTAATTACAATTCATTTTTTAACTTTATTAGTCGATGAAGTCGTAGGACTATATGATTCATCAGAAAGGGGTATGATAGCCACCCTTTTCTGTATAACAGGATTATTAGTCACTCGTTGGATTTATTCGGGGCATTTTCCATTAAGTAATTTATATGAATCATTAATCTTTCTTTCATGGAGTTTCTCCATTATTCATATGGTTTCCTATTTTCATTTTAAAAAGCATAAAAATGCTTTAAGTGCAATAAACGCATCAAGTGCTATTTTTACCCAAGGCTTTGTTACTTCGGGTCTTTTAACCAAAATGCATCAATCCGCGCTATTAGTACCTGCTCTCCAATCCCAGTGGTTAATGATGCACGTAAGTATGATGGTATTTGGCTATGCAGCTCTTTTATGTGGATCATTATTATCAGTAGCCCTTCTAGTCATTACATTTCGAAAAGTCATAAAGATTTTTAGCAAAAGCAATATTTTATTAAATACGGCATTTTCCTTTGGGGAAATGAAATACCTGGATGAGAGAAAGAATGTTTTACTAAACACTTATTTTATTTATTCTCGAAATTATTACAGGTATCAATTGGTTCAACAATTGGATTATTGGAGTTATCGTATTATTAGTCTCGGGTTTCTCTTTTTAACCATAGGGATTCTTTCGGGAGCAGTATGGGCTAATGAGGCATGGGGATCATATTGGAATTGGGATCCCAAGGAAACTTGGGCATTTATTACTTGGACCATATTCGCGATTTATTTACATACCCGAACAAATCCAAATTTGGAAGGTGTAAATTCTGCAATTGTGGCTTCCGCGGGCTTTCTTATAATTTGGATATGCTATTTTGGAGTCAATCTATTAGGAATAGGTTTACATAGCTATGGTTCATTTCCATTAACATCGAATTGAATGAAAAAGCAGAACAAATACAAACATAGGACAGCATATAATATACATAAGAAAACTTAATGTAAGCCGCCAAGAAAAGAACCTTTTGAATCACTCCGCTACTTGTACTTGATTCAAAAGGTTCTCACAAAGGCCAAACATATCTGATTCAAATTCAATTTGATTTTGACTTTTTCTTTCTTTTTTACTCAACTTAAAAAAAAAAATGAAACCTAAGAACAGAAAAAATCCTTTTTTTTCACCTTTTTCAATTGTAAAGCAAATCATTTTCAAAATCATTTTAAATAGGATTTCTTTTTTTTATTCCTAAAACCTATCTATAAAAATAATTAGCTAGAATAGCTTCGACTTTCTCACCCGATAGTGATAAAACGAAATCCGGATAAATACCAATACCTATTACGGGTAGAAAGATAGAGATCGAAACAAATAACTCTCTTGGTCCAGAATCAAAAAAAGAGGAGTTTGGAGCATTAAATAGCTTGTATCCGTAGAATATTTGACGTAACATAGATAATAAATAAATAGGAGTTAATATCATTCCAATTGCCATTACAAAAATAATGAATATTTTTGGCATTAAAAAATATTTTTGACTGCTAATTATTCCAAAAAAGACTATCAATTCTGCAACAAAACCACTCATGCCCGGTAATGCAAGAGAAGCCATCGATAAGATACTGAACATCGTAAACATTTTTGGAATTGGAAGAGCCATTCCGCCCATTTCGTCGAGATAAACAAGACGTATTCTATCATAACTCGTTCCTGCCAAGAAAAAAAGTGCAGCGCCAATAAATCCATGAGATATTATTTGTAAAAAGGCTCCGTTGAGTCCCGTATCGGTTATAGAGCCAATTCCTATAATTATGAAACCCATATGAGATACAGAGGAATAGGCTATTCTTTTTTTTAAATTACGTTGAGCAAGAGATGTTGAAGCTGCATAAATTATTTGCATTGTGCCTACTATCATCAACCAGGGAGAAAATATAGAATGAGCATGGGGTAAAAATTCCATATTGATCCGAACTAATCCATATGCTCCCATTTTTAATAAGATTCCGGCTAGAAGCATACAAGTACTATAATGTGCCTCCCCATGGGTGTCTGGTAACCATGTATGTAAGGGTATAATCGGTGATTTGACAGCAAAAGCAATAAGAAATCCAATATAGAATATTATTTCCAGTGCGAGAGGATACGATTGATTAGCTAATGTTTCAAAATTGAATGTTGGTTCATTAGAACCATATAAACCGATACCCAAAACCCCTACTAATAGAAAAATGGAACCTCCCGCAGTGTACAAAATAAACTTTGTAGCTGAATACAGACGTTTCTTTCCCCCCCACATAGATAGAAGTAGATAAACAGGAATTAATTCTAACTCCCACATGATGAAAAAAAGCAAAAGGTCTCGAGAAGAAAATGATCCTATTTGACCACTGTACATTGCTAACATCAGGAAATGGAATAGTCGGGAATCCCGAGTAACTGGCCAAGCCGCTAAAGTAGCTAAAGTTGTGATAAATCCTGTCAGTAAAATAGGTCCTATAGAAAGTCCATCTATTCCCAATCTCCAGTAAAAATCAAAAAAATTGATCCATTTATAATCTTCCGCCAGCTGGATTAATGGATCGTCCAATTGGAAATGATAACAAAATACATAGGTCATTAGAAGTAGTTCTAAGGTGGATATAGAAATGGTATACCACCTAATTAGCTTATTTCCTCTATGAGGAAGAAAGAAAATTAAAGAGCCCGCAGATATTGGCAAAACTACAATTATTGTTAACCAAGGAAAATAATTCGTGGTAAAGACAAGATACACTTGGACCAGAAAAACCCGCGCTCGAAAATAGAATCTTTATTCTTTTTTTTTTTTTGAGTACGGGTTTTTTCAGTAAAAAAAGAAAATGTATTCAAAATGTATTCAAGTGGGTTTTACGGAACATATCAATAAGCTAGACCCATACTTCGAGTTGTTTCATGCCATAAATAAACTCGAACACTCAAGAAATCCGTTGGACAGGCAGATTCACATCTCTTACAACCAACACAGTCTTCTGTTCTTGGGGCGGAAGCAATTTGTTTAGCTTTGCATCCATCCCAAGGTATCATTTCTAACACATCGGTGGGGCACGCTCGGACACATTGGGTACACCCTATGCATGTATCATAAATTTTTACTGAATGTGACATGGGATCTATGAATTTTTGAACGTTATCAAATTTCGATCTAGTAAACTTGTAAATGAATCATATATTTAAACGCCAGATGAATCAACGATTTACCAGAAATTTTCTAATCAATGGACTTCTGGATCAGCTCATGAGAAGTGGCTAAGATACTTTGATTTATTACGTTTTCGTAAATAGAATCTAGATTCTAACATATTCTACATGCTAATTCAAATTGGTGGATATTCTCATTTTGATTATTATTCCTACTTATTCAATAAAGTTGATTGATTGATACGCGTTGATTTTCTGTTACGATAAATTGACGAAACAATAGCCAACCCAATAGCTGCTTCAGCGGCTGCAATAGCTATAACAAAAATTGAGAAAATATCTCCCTTTAACTGGCGACTATCAAAAAAATAAGAAAATGTTACAAAATTGATATTAACTGCATTCAATATAAGTTCAAGACACATAAGAGCCCTAACCATGTTTCGACTCGTGATTAATCCATAAATACCGATAGAAAATAAATAGGCACTCAAAACAAGTACATGTTCGAGCATCATTGACCAACTCCTTATCAATGTTGGTTCATTTCAATATGAACAAAAATTCAACAGATTCGAGATTGACTAGAATAGAACAAAACAAGTACGGAACAAAAGAATGTATTGAAAATAGATCAAATAAAAGAATCTCCCTTTTAGACATGAACAGTATTCAAATAGAATTTTTGTGAAATAGGTGGGATAACATAGAAGAAAGTGAAATTTGGATTGTTTGCTGTTGCTAGTTATAACGATTTATTACTGACGAGCCACAGCAATTGCGCCTATCAAACCAACTAAAAGAATTATTGAAATCAGTTCAAACGGAAGAAAAAAATCTGTTGATAAATGAATTCCAATTTGTTGACTATTACTTATCAAATCTTGTTCTATAAGTTGGTTTGATCTTGTAGTCCAAATAATCCCGTACCATGACGTATCGAAAATAGTAGTAATTAGCGAAAGAAGAATACTTGTACAAACCAGTGAAGTAACCCCATCCCCAACGATCGACAGATTCAAATCCTTGTAATATTCTGAACCATTCATGAACATGACAGCAAATATGATTAAAACATTTATGGCTCCTACATAAATAAGGAGCTGGGCAGCGGCTACAAAATGAGAATTTGAAAGAATATAGAATAAGGATATACAAACAAGAACCAATCCCAACGAAAAGGCAGAATAAATTGGATTGGTAAGTAATACTACTCCCAGTCCCCCTAATATAAGACCCGATCCCAGTAAAACTATAAGAAAATCGTGTATTGGTCCAGGCAAATCCATTATATGTAAAATAGGAGATAAATTGAAATGCTTTTCATGATCGTATTGACCCGACCGGGAAAAAACTAAAGGTTTTTTGATTTTCATTTTATGATAGGTTCCTAATTGAATTCAATTCTAATCTATTAGGTATGATATGGGTACAATTGTTGGACAGTTTCTTTTTTGATTCTTTTATTTTCTTAAATTAAGAAATTAAATTAAGAAAGAATAAGGATATTTTTTGAAAGTCTATTTTTCGAAAAAATTACGACTCTATTGATAGATTTTTAATAAAAAAGTCGAAATTCTCATCAACCAATGAATTTCTAGTTGAATTTTTCATTATTGGCCAAACAAAGAGAAAGACCTTATCTCATTCTTTTAATTTAAACCAAAAAAACGGAACCTTAAGAATTGGTAATTTCTCTTTATTTAATAGAATAGGGCGGTTACCTACTCAGTTTTTCTTTGAGGCGAATTCAAAATTGTTCGAATTGTATAATCATCAATTACTGACATTGGTAAACGGCCCAAAGCAATTTGATTATAATTCAACTCGTGACGGTCGTAAGTAGAAAGTTCATATTCTTCAGTCATCGATAAACAATTTGTTGGACAATACTCAACACAGTTACCACAAAATATACAAATTCCGAAATCAATACTGTAATTAAGTAATCGTTTTTTTCGAATATCAGTTTCAAATTTCCAATCAACAACAGGCAGATCTATAGGACATACACGAACACATACTTCACAAGCAATACATTTATCAAATTCGAAATGGATTCGGCCACGGAAACGCTCCGATGTGATTAATTTTTCATAAGGATATTGAATAGTTACAGGCAAACGATTTGCGTGGGATAAGGTAATCATGAAACTTTGACCAATGTACCTTGCTGCTCGTACTGTTTGTTGACCATAATTCATGAACCCAGTTACCATAGGGAACATCTCAGGAATCTATATGAATAGTTTTATCTTCGTTTCTTTCTCTTGTTTGAACTTGAACCAAGTCTATTGTTTGCTATTTACAGTGAAAAAAGTTGAAAAGAGGTTGTTAATAATAGATTACCGAGAGAGATTGGTAAAAGAAATTTCCATCCAAGATTTAAAAGTTGGTCCATTCTTAACCTAGGTAAAGTCCATCTTGTTGTGATAGAAATAAACAAGAACAAATAAGTTTTAGATAATGTAATAAAGATACCAATTGTAGTTCCAAAGATTCCATCCACTTTATTTATTTCAAATAGCTCAGGAACAAATATGTATGGAATGGAAATATTCCAACCACCCAAGTAAAGAACCGTTACAAATAACGAAGAAAGTAATAGATTTAGATAGGAAGCAACATAAAATAAACCAAATTTGATACCCGAATATTCGGTTTGATAACCTGCTACTAATTCTTCCTCCGCTTCTGGTAAATCAAAGGGTAATCTCTCGCATTCGGCTAGGGCAGAAATTAGAAAAACGATAAATCCTATAGGCTGACGCCACAAATTCCATCCCCAAAAACCATATTTTGACTGCGCCTCAACTATATCAACTGTACTTGAACTGTTAGATAATCATAGTCGGTGATAACATCACTGTTCCCACCGCTATTCCAGAACCGTACATGAGGTTTTCGCCTCATACGGCTCCTCGTGGGTCAAAAAAATCTAAGGACCAGATCAGTATTATTTACTATTTAGCTAGCTATGGTTGTAGAATAGAAAGAGTCAAAATCTATTTGAGGGTCCAAAATTATACCAATGGAATTCCGTCTGCTATACTCTAAAATAATAATAAATAAAGGCGCTTCCGAATTGATCTCACCCGTTAATAATTTGACTTTGTTGAGTAATAACTTAATCCTTAAATAAAAAACTCCTTTCAGAAATATCAATAAATAGTTTATTTCAACCCATCATTTTCGATTACGAAAAGGAATTAGACGTTACATTAGCTAATGAATCATGAGACAAATTATATCTCTCTAAATCTATGCTAAATATATGAAAAAGACGGAATAAAAAAGATTTCTTTTTTTTTCTCTTGTTTGTTTTTCGTTCCTATTCTTCTTTCTTATAAAACCAATATAAGAGAAGGGGCTAAAACTAAAATCAAAAATAAAGGATTATTTCGTTCCTGATAGTCATTGCTTTAATGGGTGGATAGGAGCATACTCTGGATCGGAATCGCGGGAAGTACTGCCTTATCATTTCTACCAATTTAAAGCCCCAATTAGTATTCTTTTTATGTTATGCAGAAATCTCTTTTTAGAGAATTTCCATAATCTCCATTACTAATCCTTTGTGCATTTTTGTGTTCCTAATCATCCACTCATTTTTTGTTCAATCGCCCGTTTCGTTTGATAATACATGTATGGTAGGTAATTCATACAAAGGATAGTGAAAAGGCCATACGGTTGATCTTTTGAGCCCGCTTCAAGCTGGGTTGTCTAATCAACCAGTCTTGGGGTAAAGGACCTCTTCCGCTTATGTTTATTTCCACTTAACTCTTGTCTTGTACATAGGAAATGAGACTCCATTTTTTTTACTGCAAATTTATAAGCTGCTTTCTTTCACTCATATAAAACTATCTAATTGACTTTATCAACCAAAAGGATAATAAAGAATATCTATTCAATTCGTTCAACTTGTTTTGTTTTCTAAAGCGAAAGAAAAGAATGAATAGGGAAAAGAAAGAAAAGTTTGTATTTCAACGAATCGCACGTAGAGATATTGATAAAACACATAAAGTTAATGGTATTTCATAACTAATCGATTGAGCAGCAGCTCGTAAACCACCTAAAAAGGAATATTTATTATTCGATCCGTATCCTGACATAAGAAGGCCAACAGGGGCAATACTTGAAATGGCAATCCATAAAAAAATACCGATATTGAGATCAGCTAAAACAAGATGATAGCTAAAAGGAATTACTAAAAAACTTAGTAAAATTGATATAACTGCTATAGATGGTCCAATACTGAATAAACGGGTATTTCCTCTAGCTGGAAAAAGATTCTCTTTGAAAAGCAGTTTTGTCCCATCTGCTAGAGCTTGAAGAATTCCCAAAGGACCGGCGTATTCAGGCCCAATACGTTGTTGTATTCCTGCGGATATCTCTCTTTCTAACCATACAATTACCAGTACGCCTACTGTGATCCCCAATACAAGAGTCAAAATAGGGACAAAGATCCATACGATTCCATAGACCTCTTTGAAAAATTCCAATCTGGAAAAAGAATTAATATCTTGTACTTCTATTTCTGTTGTATAAACTATCATTTCAACGATCAACTTCTCCCATAATGATATCTATGCTACCTAGTATCGTCATAATATCAGCCAATTTCATTCCTTTAACTAACTGAGGAAGAATTTGCAAATTGATAAAACCCGGCGGGCGAATTTTCCATCTCCAAGGAAAACAACTTTTGTCCCCTATTAGAAAAATTCCCAATTCTCCCTTTGGGGCTTCAACTCTCGCATAAAGTTCTTGCTTCGGCAATTCAAATGTGGGAGAAGGTTTTTTACTAATGAATCGATATTCAAAATCATTCCATTCTGGATCCCTTTCTCTATCAAAGCATCGGATTTCTAAATTCTCATAGGGACCTCCTGGAAGGAATTCCAGGGCCTGTTGAATTATTTTTATGGATTCCGTCATTTCACTGATTCGGACTAAATAACGAGCTAATGAGTCTCCTTCTTTTTGCCACTGGATTTCCCAATGAAATTCGTCGTAACACTCATAATGATCAACTTTACGAAGATCCCATTGTATTCCAGATGCTCGTAGCATCGGTCCGGATAAACCCCAATTTATTGCTTCTTCTCCACTAATAATGCCTACTCCTTCAACTCGTTCTAAAAAAATGGGATTTCGCGTAATAAGTTTTTGATATTCAACAACTCCTGTTAAAAAAGAATCGCAGAAATCCAAACATTTATCTATCCAGCCATAAGGCAGGTCGGCTGCTACTCCTCCGATACGAAAATAATTATGCATCATTCTCATCCCAGTCGCAGCTTCGAATAGATCATATACTAATTCTCTTTCTCTGAAAATATAGAAAAAAGGGGTCTGTGCGCCAATATCCGCCATAAAAGGTCCAAGCCATAAGAGATGAGAAGCTAGACGACTTAACTCCAACATAATGACTCTGATATAGCTCGCTCTTTTAGGCACTTGAATATTTCCCAATTGTTCTGGTCCATTTACGGTTATTGCTTCTGTGAACATAGTAGCTAAATAATCCCAACGTGTTACATAAGGTAAAAATTGTATAATTGTTCGGTTTTCCGCAATTTTTTCCATTCCTCTGTGTAAATAACCTAATATTGGTTCGCAGTCAACAACATTTTCACCGTCTAGGGTAACGATGAGACGAAGAACACCGTGCATTGATGGGTGGTGAGGTCCCATATTGACTATCATAAGGTCTCTTTCTGTAGCTGGTCTATTCATAAGTTTTTCCTCGATTCATTCTTACATGAATTGCTGAAAACGAAAAGAAGTTTATCAAAATTCTCAAGATCCAATAAATGAAAAAACTAAGTCAAAATTTAAAAATTAACGATTTTTTAACTCCCGAATATCCAACTCACTAATTAATTCTTTATAGCGTACTCGATTTTTCTTTGATAAGTAAGACAGCAGCCGTTGACGTTTTCCCAGAATTTTTCGTAGACCTCTCTGAGATGAATAGTCTTTTCTGTGCAATTCCAAATGGGAAGTAAGTCTTCGTATCTTATTGGTGAAACTTACTATTTGAAAGTCAACAGACCCCCGCTTTTCTTCTTTTTTTTCTTGAAAAATAACTGAGATGAATGAATTTTTTACCATAAAACAAAATCTTATCCCCTTTTATAATTTATAATTTTTTGATGTGAATTTGATTAATCAGTAATAATAATATTAGTCATTTTGATATACAGAATGACCTTAAGTTCATTATAAACTTCCTACTTTTTTTATAAAAAAAATAAATGAACAAAATCTTCTTATCTTTTTTTGTATTCCTATACAAATAAAAAAAAGAAGATTTTGTTCATTTATTTATAGATCTAATTGATAATATGTATGTCATTAAATTAGTATCCTCTTTCAGGATGGAATGTAAGACAATCCTCGCGTCTATCTATTTGTTTTCATATAGCCGACATATTCTATTACCTAATAATATATGTATATATGGCAAAATTCATGTAAATGGACTTGTAACTAACAAATTTTCAACCGTGGATACATATGTATCCTGACCATACTGAAACGACTGCCATTATGAGTATTAAACCAATAGCGATTCATACAAGCTAAATCTTCTAGTCGATAATTGGGCCAAAGAAAGAACTTCATTTTAATTAGTTTATTTTTATCGATACCGAGATATTTGCCTCTATTTAAAACTTGACCACAGTTTTTTACCTGATTGCAAAATACCGGATTTCTATGTATATCATTTCTATCCCTTGAGTTTAAAAAATATAGAATTCGCAATTCTCTACGGCCTTTAGGGGATAAAAGAGTTTCAGGAACAAAGAAATCATAATGATTTTTGTCTCTATTTTGAGTCATTTTTTGATGTCTTAAAATGGATTCATCAAATTGATTCTTATCAAACCATTCTCGAAATTTTTGATTCCTTTGGTATTTATTCTTATGAAGGTATTTATTCTTATGAACCAAAAAAATACCTATGGTTTGATATAGAATCAATTGTCCATCGTTTTTTATAGACGGATAAGGATAAGTCGGTTCGATAATCAATGCTCCGCTTGTACTTAATTCTCTAGGAGTGCGCCTTTTTAGAGTCCAAATATCCACAGTCAGTTCTCCCCGTTTAAGATAGGATATAGCAACGTCCTTTGGATTTCTCAATCTAAGCAGGAGACAATAGGCTCTAATATTATTGACCATTTTTTTATTTACAACCCTTTCCCAACTCAATTGAAAATACAAAAAACTTTCTAGGAAGGAATAAAGCTCTATAGCTTCGGGGCTCATGTTGGCCTTTTTTTTTCTACGTTGTTTTTTTATGCCTGATCTACCTCCATTTTCATCTGATAGAGGAGCCCCTTCCCCTTGGTTTAGAGGATCTTTTTCTTCTTGATTTCCATTCTCGAATCTAAGAATTCTTTTTTTTTTATTTGATTCTATTAAAGGGTTACTTTCAGTAATGTTTTTCTTAATGTTTTCATTTCCATTCAAATGAAAGTTGAAAAGAAGTAATTTTATTGGTATGATCCCCGGTTTAATCTTATATGCATTATATAGTGGCACAAATTCTGGGAAGAACCAAAGTTCTAGTTCTGGATTCGAACTAATACGACCTACTATTTCCTCATTCATTTCCATCCAATCAAAGAAGGATCTTTTTTTTTTGAATCGGTTGATTTTTGAATTTTTAGAAATTGGTAAATAAAAAGGACCCCTCTTCATTTTTTGATTCTTATTCTTGGTGCCGCTATTGGCCCAGTAATGAATCTCGACCTTATTATTTCTAAGGCAAAAATCAATCATTTTCCACCTACAAAATTTTCTATCTGGAAATTTCTCCTCAGCCATAATATCATTTTCTCCTAGATAATTATAAATAGGTAGCCCATCTGGCATATCAAAAAATTTGCGTTTATCTATCTTGTAATTATCAAAAATCTCTTCTTTACTATTTATTTGTAATGGTGATCTATAAATATATGAGTCTTTCTTCTCTTCATAATTAATAGATTTATATGAGAAAAAATCATGTCTATGATGTTTTTTAAAATTAGATGATTTTTTATATTCTTGATTCAGTAATGAATCAGGTTCGAAATCATTTTGTTTTTCATCATGAATTAATCCTTCTTTTTCATATGAGTCCCATTTGTTAAAATCGTTTTTTTGAGTCATACAGTGTCGATTGACTTTATTTCGCCATTTTTCTGGTACTAATTTTAGCCAGCTAATCTGAGAGAAATCATATTGATAATGCCCCCTTAACCAGTTTTTCCATTGATTCCTTTCAGAATGCCAAAAGTCTTTATGTCTCAATCCAGAATGAAATATTCCCTCTTTCCGAAAAAAATCCTTTATTTCATTTTTAAGAAAAAGAGATGTTCCATGATATTGAAGGATAGACTTGAATTTATAGAAGTTAATAACTCGAGTTTGCGATATTTTATAAAATACATATGCTTGCGAGAAGGAGGACGAGTTACAAAAAGTTGTTGAATTCTTATTTTGAATATTATCAAGGGAATTTTTTTTAGTTAAAATAAAGTGAAATTTTTTTGTATTTCTTTTCTTAATTCTTTTTTCATTTTCTTTCTTATTGGAAATGGATTTCTCGATCATTTTTTTTCTTGATTCAATAAAAAGTTGTGCATTGGTTCTTGCAATATTAATGATACATAGAAAAAAATCTATGTATATTTTTTCCATGAAAAATTTGATTTTTTTATCAAATTTACGGATTAATCGAGTATTTCTTCTTTTTAATATTTGACAAAATTTTTTTAATGATTCTAATATTTTATTATGATAACTTTTTTTATTAGAATGAATCTTTTTTTCTTGAGTTAGAAATCCATTTTTCTTCTCATTTAGAATTCTTTCTAGTTTCTTGTTGATTGTACTTGTTCTCTCAGTCAGATCTTTCATTTTTTTTTCTGTCAGTGAAAAATTTGTCCATTCTGTAGATCGAATTTGAATAGGTGATTCACGAATCATCTGATTATTCATTATAGAATCGTCGGTTTTAGTTTCACCCAATTCGTAGTTTTTGATGCTCCATTTTTTTATTTCTTTTGACACCTTTCGAAGAAATTTTGCTCGTTCTTTAAAAACATTAAAAACTATAAAAGACTGATTTTTTAATTTTTTCACTTTTTTTTTCAGTTCTTTAAAAATAGGTTCAAAAAATGAAGACCCTTTTAGTTTTCGAGGGGGACCAAAAGGATGGTCAGTTTCCAGTCCAAAAATTGTTAAAAAACAAAAATCATTTTTTTGCGCTTTCTGTGTTTTCAAGGGTTTTAACTTAGATCGGTGCCAAGGTTTCAGGTAAAAAGGAAATAATATTTTTATCTGAATACCGTCTGTTAACCAGTTTTTTGGAAATTCTTTGTCGGATAATTCAACACCATTATAAGTGCATCGAATATGCATTTCTCGATTCCAATCCTTGAAGTCTTCGGACCATTCGGGACCTTGAAATAATAAAATACGCGCAATATTCTTAGCTATTATTAATAAAGGCAATCGAATATATTTCCGAAGAATTGATTGGCCTACTAATAAAAAACCTCTTACTGCTTGAGCATATGTAATGTTATCCCAAGCTTCTGCTATTTCCATTCGCATTCTCTCTTCGTCTTGGTATTTTTCAACCTTTCTTTTTTCTTTTGTATAATCAGAGATTTGTAATTTTTTGCTTTTTTTAGACATCAAATTTTGAAAAATTCCTTTCATCCGTCCGAAACTATCAAAAGAAAAAAGGCGTCTGTCTATTCTGTTCAAAAAAGAAAAAAGGCCTCTGTCTATTCTGTCCAAAAAAGAAAAAAGGCGTCTGTCTATTCTGTCCACAAAAAGAGGGGAATGCACCTTTGCTTGATAGAAGAGTTGGCAAGTAACCGTTTTACGCCTTTGGGCACGCATAGAACCTTTTATTAGATTTCGACGAAAATCCGAGTATGGTAAATAACGTATCCAAGCGATTTCGCCTACTGGATCAGGCTCATTAGAATCTTCGCTATCATCAAAAATGACCATATACTTGTATTTTCTTAAACGAATTTGAGAATCCAATTCTACCCTTTCTTCGCCGGTTTCTCCTTCCTCTAGTTGCAAATCATCGAGTAAGTAGTATGGCCATCGAGGGACCTTTTTACTTATTTCCTTTATTTCAATAGATCTTTTTCTACTTCTTTGATCACTGGACTTAGTTATAACTACATTTGAATGAATAGTTTGATGTTTGGGTTCTCGAAATCGAAATAAAGAAAGCTTCTTTTTTGTTAATAATGATCTACTATTGTTGAGTTTGTCTATTGTTTGTTTCAATTCGCGATAATCATTAGTAAGAAGTAGAGCATGAATCTTATTTATCCAAAATTCCCCCATTTTTTTTTTTTTATATATTTGATTTATGCTAGGGGGTGAAAACCCTTTTTTGATTCTTCCACGATAGGGCCCATATAAGAACGGATCATATTTTTTAGGAAAATATTCTTTTTTAGTTTCATCATTACACAATTGAGTTTTTTGTTCAAATATACCTATATCAAAAGATTCTTTATCTAAAGTTCTGACTCTATTTAAAAACTCGTCAGTTTTGTTTAGCCGTTTTAGATCATTGGTCAAATTCCAATCATTATACAATTGATCAGATAATAATTTTTCTGTTGTGAAAAAGGATATCTTTTTTTCTATTATTTCTTTAAAAGTTGACAAACTCGGCGGATACATAAAAGATATCCTTTCTTTTCCATCACTTTGACATGTATAAAAAAAAGATTGTGACATTTCATTTTTTACAGCATTTTGAAATTGATTGTTTTTTATATAACGAGATGGTCGATTCCATTTGTTAGAATCAAAAAGAAGAATCACAAGAGAGTTTTCAACCCATGAATCAAAAAGAAGAGTCAGGAGTTCATCTTTTCTTTTTTTTTTTTTCTTTCCGTTCACTCGGATCTCTTCCCTTTCATCGATTTTGTCCGGATCCTCCCTTTCTTCCGAAAAAAGGGAAGGAGAAGGATCTTCTTCGGTGAATACCTCTTCTTCCTCTTTAGTTTTAGTCCCCCTCCTTGCGGAAACTTTTTTTTCTATTTCTTCCATTTCTGAGGTTCCTTTCAGTTGCTTAGTCAAAATGGGTGACGGTATTCTTCCTAAATAGTAGATACAGGTAATAAATAAGAAAGTACTAAAGATTCGAGCCATAGAGTTTATTAATTCTGACACAATGGATCTTAATTTTGACACAAGGTACTTATACTGAT